TTATTTATTTTATTTTTTTTAGTTTAAATTATCTACCTATAGAAATAACTATTGAACCTACCATAGCTAATAAAAGAATTAATGATATAATAATAAGTCATAATGAATAACTACTATACATTATATTACCTATAGCACTTGTATGTGTAATATCTATTAAATTAGTATCTCAACTTAAACTATTAGAATAATTTATCGATTCTTTAAAACTTTTTTCAAATAAAGAAGATGTAAAAGAATTTAATATATTAAACTGTACTACATTAGTTATTATTTTTTGACCTAAAATATATACTAATGTAATCATACTTAATATAGCTAAAGGTATATAATTATTATTTGTACTAACTAATTCAGATATTCTTATATTAATTAACATTAAAATAAATAAAAATAAAATAGATACTGCTCCAATATATACTAATAAATAAGATAAACCTATAAATGTTAAACCTATCATTATTAAATATATAGAAATTGTTGAAAATAAACCTATTAAAAATAATACAGAAACAACAGGATTTTTACTTACTATAGTATAAATACCAAGTATTATACTGATAAAAGCTAAAATATCTAAAATATTTGAATTAAATCCATTATTTATTTTGTCTACATATAAATCTAATTGCATATATAAAAAAATTTTTCCCATTTTTAAATGGAACTTAAAGATTACCAATAATAAATATAATGATAACTAGGAAGAGAAGGAATCGAACCTTCGATGACTCAAAGTCATTGAGTTTACAGCTCAACTCGTAAACCAACAAACGAAGCCTTCCTAAGGGGAGTTCGAGTTTTTAAATTTTTTTGTTTAAGTTTATTAACCCCGTGCAATTTCCATTACACGAACCTTATTTCGACTTAACACCAATTAAAGTTATACATTCGAAAATAATATGAATATAAAATTATAACTATTTATATATTTATTTATATTCACAAATCAAACTTATTGCATTTCTTCTTTCAGCGCCTGACGAGTGGTTAGTACCTAATTGAGAAACGATTCACCGTTACGTGATGATTAACGATTACTAGTAATTCCTTATTCATGTAGTCGAGTTACAGACTACAATCCATATTGATCAAATTTAAGGATTAGCTTATTTTCACAATATAACATCCTTTTGTAATGAAAAATGTGGCACGTCTATAGCCCACAATATTTTGGCCATGATGACTTGTCTTGATCCTATATATATAGTCCGATCTAGTGGCAAGGTATATTATACATATAAATAATACCAAGGTTTTCGCTAATTGTAGGAATTAACCTAATCTCACGACATTAACTAAAGACAGCCGTGCAGCGCATGTAATATAATTAAATATTATTCAAATTGTGGTAAGATTAATCGCGGGTTATCGAATTAAATAACATACTTCACTACTGGTTTCAAAGACGGCCTAATGATTTCAGTTTTAATGTTGCCATTGTACTCTTGAGGTGGAATGCTTACACTTTTATTTATAAAGTTTTTTAATTTATGACATTCAGAATTTTCTGCTTGGACTACTAGGGTATCTAATCCTGCTCGTTACCCAAGCCTTCGTACCTCAACGTCAGTTTTTATAAAGAAGGTCGTATTAACTGCTACCTGTCTTTTTGTTATTTGCAAATTCTATCTTTTCTTCAAAAATTCAATTCTTCTTTTATAAAACTCTAGAAAAAAAGTACCCTTTTTAAGGTTTATTTTTCCGTCTATGTACACTTTAAACCTAATTAAGATGACTTACACTTGTCTCTTACGTCTTACCGCGACTGCTGGCACGTAGTATTGGTCGAGACTAATAAATAGATAATTGTCATTATCTTTAATCTATTTAGAATTTTATACGTTTACACGTTAATTGTATTAATATTTTTAATACATTGCATTCTTCCAAGTTGCTGGTTCAACCGTTAGGTCATTGACCAATATCCCTCACTGCTGTACTTAAAGCGCATTAGGAGTTTCTCATTCCTAATGTGGTCGATCAACTTCTCAGTTACGACTACGGTTTTGTTAATTATTTATTATTTAATTATTACAAACCGAAATATTTATTAACATCTTAAAGCGAAAGAATTTTCTTTGATTATAAGGGATTTAACCTTTCTTTAAGGTAGTCAAAATATTATATACTCACCTGTTTACCACTTCATTATTTTTATTTAATGACGTACGATTAGCATGTGTTAAGCACTTGGATAGCGTTCAGTCAGAGCCATCATCAAACTCAAAATTTTATTAGATTAGGAATTATTTCCTAATAAAATATTTAACTTATTTTTTGTTATTCTTTATTCTTATACTAGTTTTTGTTTTAATAAGATATAATTAAGCCATATTCTGTATTTAACCCCTAAAAAAAAAGTGTTAATATAGTTATATATTTTATATTAGTTAGTATAGGAGTAGTGCTCGATATATCAAATTAAAATTTGATATTTGTTTCTTCAAATAATCCAAAATTCTTAATATTATATTTATATATACATTATAACTATGGACTTTCCTTTTTATATCATTATTTTTAATTTGAATTTATTTAATGTAATTCTAATGAATCTCTTATGTAAGAACAAGTTAAAACTATAAATACTTGACTTTGTATAAAAGCTATACCTAATTCTAAACCTGAAAAAGCAAATATGAATGCTAATGGTATTAAACCTATTAAAAAGTAAAAGATACCTGAACTCATTATTTTAAATGTAAAATCACTTAATATTACTAATAACATGTGACCACTTAAAATATTAGCACTTAAACGTAAACCTAATGATACATTACGAGCTAAATATGATATTAATTCTATTAAAACTAATAAAGGTAATAAACCTAATGGACAACCTGATGGTACAAATAATGAAAAGAATTTTAATTGATGTTTTTGGAAACCTAAAATTGTAGCACCTAAAACTACAGTAAAACTAATAAAGAATGTTAATATAAAAAGTGATGTTGAAGAAAAACTATATGGTATTAAACCTAATAAATTATTCATTAAGATAAAAATAAATAAACCATAAATAAATGGAAAATAATTTTGACCTTCTTTAGAATTTATTTGATTTATTACAACGCTATGTACAGTTGCATATATTGATTCTTTAGTTAATGTTCATGAATTTGATATTAATTTATTGTTATATGTTATTAATAAATGTAATGTTAATATAATTATTGTACTAATAATTATATAAAAACCAAAATTTGTTAAAGACATTTTTAAATTTATAATATTAATATTTAAAGAAAAAAAATCTTTTATTTCAAATTGTTCTAATGGACTAATTATGTTATTAAACATCATAGTATTTGTATTTATATAAATATATATTTAATTTAAACTAACTACTAATTATATAAAACTTTATATATTGGAAAATTTTAGTTGTATTATCTAATTTATTATTAACTTAATAATCTTATAAAAGTATTATTATAAAAATATTTAATTAAAAGAATAATTTGAGTTAATTTATTAAAAGATATTATTAATATGAACATTAATAAAACTAATTATATAATTGTTATTTATTAAATACACTATATAAATTAACTTTACCAATAATAAAAAGATTATGATTGCAATATATTATTGATTTATTTATTTATTAATTATATATTAAACCTGATACAGAATAATGTAGACCATCTAATATTACTGCAGGATATATACCAAAGAATACAGCAGGTACTACAAGACTAATTAATAAAATAAATTCTCTTTTACTTAAATCTTTAACATAATTAAAGAAATATGAAGAAAATTGTCCACCAAAAGCTATTCTATTAAACATAAATATAGTATATGCAGCAGAGAATACTATAGAAGTACTAGCTAATACACCTAATACCGAGATTCTTTCAAATATACCATAAAGAGACATAAATTCTCCTATAAAGTTTAAAGTTAATGGTGAACCACAATTACCTAAAGATAATATATAAAATAATATACAGAAAATAGGCATTAATTGTGCCATTCCTCTATAATATGTTATTAATCTTGTTGAAGATCTATCATATAAAATACCTCCTACACAAATAAATAAACCAGATGATACAAATCCATGTGCTAAACCTAAAGCAATTGCACCTTCTATACCTTGTATTGTATTACTAAAAGCACTTAATAAATAAACAGCTGCATGAGAAACCGATGAATAAGCTATTAATTCTTTAATATCTATTGTTCTTAATGTACTAAAACTAGCATAAAGTATAGTTATTACACCTATAACATAAACTATATATGTATAATCCATACTAGCTTTAGGTAATAAAGGTAATATTAATCTAAATATACCATATAAACTTAATTTTAATACAATACCGGCTAATATAATACTTCCTGCTAATGGTGATTCAACGTGTGCTTTTAATAATCAAGTGTTTAAAAAAATTGTTGGTGTTTTAACAGCAAAAGATATAAATATTCCATAAAATAAAAATAATTGAGTTATATAACTAAAATTTGCTTTAGATAATGCATCAAAATCTGTAGCACCCATAATAGAAGACATAGTTATTATAGAAAGTAACATAAATAATGAACCTAATAATGTATATAAAAATAAATAAAAACTAGCTCTAACTTTATCACTAGAACCAAATAATCCTATTAATAAAAATAAAGGTGGTAATATACTTTCAAAAAAAATATAAAATAATAATATATCTAAAACTAAAAAAACAGCTAATAATAATGTTTCTAATAATAATATTATTATTACAAATGATAATACATTTTTAGAATCTATAGAATTTCAATTAGCTACTAATGATATAGGCATAATCATAGTTGTTAATAATAAGAAATAAATAGAAATACCATCTATACCTAAATATAAATCAAAATAACTTATTTTATATATTTCTTCTAATTGAATGTATTGAAATTGTTTGCTGCTGAAATCAAATAATATAAATATTATCATTGATAATATTAAATTAATTATTAAAGTTGTTAAACCGATAGTTTTAATTTGATTATTAGATTGTTGATATGAAGCTGAAAATATAATAAAAAATATACCTATTAAAGGTATTAATAATAAGGAAAATAAATATATCATAATATTTTGAAAAAATAATAATAAACTAACAATAATTTAATTAACATCTAATATATCTATTAGATCAATAAAATACTAATTAATAATACATACTTTATAATAATGTTATATTAGAAGGTATAATATTTAAACCTATAACTATACAAGGTAATAATACAACATAAGCTATAATAATAGGTAATAATATTGTTCAACATACTGACATTAATTGATCAAATCTAATTCTAGGAAATGAAGCTCTTACTCAAATAAATACAAATATAAGGAAAGCTGTTTTTATTGCTAAATTTAAACTAGATAAACCATTAATTAAATAATCAGAAAATAAAGAATTAAAATCACAAGCATTATAACCAAAGAATACTATAAATGTATTAATAAAATATAAAATAGTATTTAATGGTAATATATTTAAATAACCACCTAAAAATAAAACACTACTTAATATACAAATTAATACAATACTAGCATATTCAGCTAAAAAGAAGAAAACAAATATAACAGCTGAGTGTTCTGTCATAAAACCACTAACTAATTCTGATTCAGCTTCTGCTAAATCAAAAGGAGCTCTATTAGTTTCTGCAATACAACCTATAAAAAATATAAGAAATATAGGTAATAAAGGTAAAATAAAATAAACAACTTTTTGACTTTCTATTATTGTTGTTAAATTTAAACTACCTGTAAATAAAATTACTAATAAAATTATAGAACTTAATAATAATTCATAACTTATTAATTGAGCTGTACTTCTTAAAGAACCTAAAAAAGCATATTTAGAATTAGCAGATCAACCTGCTAATAAAATACCATATGTTGCTAATGAAGATACAGCTAACATATATAAAATACCTAAATTAAAATCTGATATAAATAAACCTGATCCATAAGGTATAACAGCATAACCTAATAAAGAAAAAATTAAAGTTATTATAGGACCAAGAAAAAATAATATTATATTAGCTTGTGTTGGTGCTACATATTCTTTTAATAATAATTTTAAAGCATCAGCAAATGCTTGAAGTAATCCATAATAACCTACAATATTTGGACCTAATCTTCTTTGCATACTAGCCATTGTTTTTCTTTCTGATATAGTAACAAAAGCTACAATAAGTAAAGCAGGTACAACAACTAATATATTTTCTATTATTGATATAAGTGTATACATATTTTAATAAAAACTACTATAATTAAAATTTAATAATTTTTTATCTATCTAATTATTATTACTAAATATTTTTTTTTTTAATTTTTACATAACTATAGTTAAATTTTGAATATATTATAATATTTAAATAATAAACATCTACTATTTATTATAGGAGTCATGGGAAATCGAATCCCTGATTATAGATTTGCAGTCCTAATACAGAACCATCTGCTATAACTCCAAATTAGTTTTAATTATCTTATTAATATTTTTATTTAATATATTAAAGAATAACCATTTCATATTTTTGTATTAAAATTATACATTTGTTTACTATCTATTTTTAACGCATTTTTACCTAATTCAAAAGCAAAACCTAATGTTAAAACTAAAAAAAATACAAGCATAATTATTAAACCATATAAATTATTAAAATAAGCACTTACAACATATGGGTAAACTAATAATATTTCTAAATCAAATAAAAGAAACAGTAAAGCAAATATAAAAAAAGATATACTGAACTGTGTTCTATTTTGACCCAAAAATGAATGAAAACCACATTCAAATGCACTATCTTTTTCTTGGTATGGATTATGTACAGATAATAATAAATTAATTACTAATAATACACAAGCTAATATTGGTATAAATAAAAAAAAAAAAGTTGTACTTGTCATATCTTATTTATTAACATAAATTAATATAAGCTAATAACACTTTAAATTTAAGCAATTAAGAAAATTTAGATTATTATGAATTATTCGATGGAGGAAGCATTCGAGTCTGATCTATAGAATTATTTTGTTGAGAATTATCTAGTTCTTGTAATAAATTATCTCGTAAAAAATTAGTTACTACTAAATTTTGTTCTACACCAGATTTATTAATTAGAAAATCAAATTCTGAAGAACTATCATATTTAGCTATTAGATTTCTATCCGTAGTTTTGTTAAGTTGGCTAAAAACCTTACTTTTAGATCTATTTAGTTCTATTTTACTATCCATTATTTTTTGTCAGAATGATCTTTCAACAGGCTCCGGTACTTTTTCAGCAACTGGATATTCAACTTGACTATATGGATATAAATTATTATATTCATCCGTAAAAATTGATCCATTAAAACTTTTATAAGATACACCATCTAGCATTAAATGTGTAAGAAGAGGTCTATTTTTCGCAGAATCTCAATTTTCCATTCGAGATGTATGAATATCTAAAGAACTAAGATTAAAATTAAAACCTTTACGCTGAGCAAAAGTAAAATCTGGATCTATAACAAAATCAGCATGTGTTGTAATAAGTAATCATGGATTAATTTTAAAAATATTACTTATCCCTAAATCATTAAATGCTTTTACTATACTACTTTCATAAAAATTTCAATGTTGCATTTCTACACCATTACTAATACATTCTAATACATGCTTATCTCTTAATTCATAGAATATATTATATTTATGCATTAATACTCTGTCTACGGTCTCTTTTAACGTTTTTTTATCATTATCTGTTAATCTATCCTTAAATTCTATTAACATATGATCAGTATTTTTATTAAGAATTTCATGTGATTTAGTTATAAGCTCATATCTTTTAACTAAACCCGGAGAATTTTCAGGATTTAAACGTACTATACCATTAAAAGAAGTATGATATTGATCTATTAAATATTGATGTAAAATTATTTGATTTTGAACATAATTATTATACGCTGCTTGAACATGAGGATGTGTTATTAAACTCTCGAATTCTTTAGAATAATCATATAAGAATAAGCACATATTACTCACACCATATTTTGAATATAAAAAAATATCAATAGCTATAAGTGTTTGCATACAATTAAAACATAACACTCCATAACCAGATGCTACAGTCAGAGCTGTTGTATGTGCTAATAAACTAGATAAGGCATCTAAAGGTGAATTTCTAATTAGTAATTCTTTATTAAAACATTTTTTAATAATATTTAATATAGCACAACAAAAAATTATACAGAAATAAATTACTACTAAAAAAATCCAACATACGTGTAAATTACTATTAAATAATACAGAAATTGGTATAAAAATTAATGAAAATATAGCAATATATTTAATGATATTAGTATGAAATTCTATAGATTTTTGAGTAAAAACAAAAAATAGTGATTTTTCTAAACCTCTAGAAATACCACTATTTACTCTGGCAAAAGAATATCCTTTTTTATTACTATATTATAATATTTATTAACTATTTCATTATTCTTTTTAGTAGCTATATCAAATAAAATATTATCAAATATACTAAATAATGGTGTAATAATAATAAAGTAACTAAAATAAAGTGTAGTTGATATTTGTCCAAATATAATAAAAGGATCTTCTACATGTTTAGCACCTAATATCATTAAAACTAAAAAATTAGCAATAAAAATATAAAAAGCTATTTTACTTAAAGGTTTAAATTGCATACCTCTTATATTAGATTTATCTAAGTATGGTAATGCCATTAAGATAAGTATAGCACCTAACATTGCAACAACACCTAAAGTTTTATCAGGAATAGATCTTAATATAGCATAAAAAGGTAATAAATATCATTCAGGAACAATAGCAGCTGGTGTTTGCATAGGATTAGCCATTACATAATTTTCACAGTCACCTAAAGCATTAGGCATAAAGAAAACAAATATAGATAAACCAAGCATAAATAAGAAAATAGTAACTAAATCTTTAAATAAAAAGTAAGGAGCAAAAGGTAATCTATCATAATTACCTGAAATACCTAAAGGATTACTAGAACCAACAGTATCATGTAATGCTATTAAATGCATTAAAACTAAAGCAGCTAATATAAAAGGTAATAAATAATGTAAAGAAAAAAATCTATTTAATGTAGCATTATTTACAGAAAAACCTCCTCAAATAAATTCTACTAAATCTTGACCAATTCAAGGTATAGCACTTAATAAATTAGTAATAACTGTAGCACCTCATAAACTCATTTGACCAAAAGGTAAAACATAACCTAAAAAAGCTGTTACTATCATAACTATAAATATTACAACACCTATGTTTCAAGTTAAACTTCTTGATCCTTGATATGAACCGTAATAAATACCTCTACCCATATGTAAATATACTAAAAAGAAAAAGGCTGAAGCTGTATTTGCATGTAAATATCTTATTAATCAACCATTATTAACATCACGCATAATATGCTCTATTGAATCAAAAGCATCTGTTATACTAGGTGAATAATGCATAGCTAAAGTTACACCAGTAACAATTTGAATACCTAAACATAAAGCTAATAATGAACCAAAATTTCATAAATAACTAAGATTAGTTGGTTGTGGTGAATCAATTATATAAGAATTAACTAATTTTAATAAAGGATGACTTTTAAAAATTCTCATAGTTAAATTTTAAATTTTAAATTTATTAATCTTTTTTTTTTTTTGCTTATTTATAAATTAATAATTTTATTATATAATATTATATGGTGTAAATAATATAAATGATAAAATATTAGAAATATCTAATCATTGATCAGGCATAAACATAAATAATAAAATAAACATTGTTAAAATTGATATAGGAACAGATAAAGAATTGGATAAAGAAATATTAGATTTTAAATTAAATGATTCTATATTATTTTTATTAATAATTTCAGCAGGTATTTGAAAATTAAATAATTTATTACTAAATATATAAGAATGATTATTAAAAAACATAATTTTAATAACATTTAAATAATAAACAGCACTAACAACACTAGTTAATATACCTATTAAAGCTAAGAAAATAAAACCATTTTGTAAAGCTGAAGATAAAACCATTAATTTTGCAAAGAAACCAACAAGTGGTGGTATACCTGCAAATGATAATAAAGTAATAGCTAAGCTTATACTTAATATAGGATTTATATAAAAATAACCTTTTAATTGATTTATTAATTGAATAGGTGAATTATTCTTATCTAATAAATTGTTATAATCTATATTTTTATTAATATAAAAATATAATGTATAACCTATACCAATTAATATAAAGAAAACATTTAAATTTGAGATACTATATTGTATTAAATAAAATATAAAAGATTGTATAGACTCTACACTATTGATACTTAAAGCTAATAATAAGAAACCAACATGTGATATAGTACTATAAGCAAATAATCTTTTAATTCTAAATTGTGTTAAACCTAAAACAGTACCAATAATTAGAGATAAAATACTACTTATTAATAAACTAGATGTTCAAGAATATTCTATAGATATGTTATTAGAAAAATGTACTAAATGTAATAAAATTATTAATATAGATATTTTTGGCATAATAGCTACAAAAGTTGTAACAATAGTAGGAATACCATCATAAACATCTGGAGATCAAAAATGGAATGGTGCTGCAGATATTTTAAATAAAAAACCTACAGTTATTAATAATAAATAATAAGATATATAAGTAGAAATATCATTATACATAATATAATTTAAATTATTATCATTTATTAAATTAGATAAATTAGTTATAATATAAAAACTATCTAAATAAGTTGTACCTGAATTAGCATAAATTAAACCAATACCTAATAAAATAAAACAAGATGATAAACCACCTAATAAGAAATAAGTTAAACCAGAAGATGTAGAAGATTCAGAATTTCTATATAAAGTACATAATATATATAAACCATAACTTTGTAATTCTATAGATAAATATACTGATATTAAATCACTACTAGATATTAATAATAAACTACCCATAACTATAAATAATAAAATTAAAGTATATTCTATTATTGTATATTGTTCTCCTTTTTTATTAAAAATATTTGAAACAAATAATTTTAATTTATTAAATAATAACATATTTATACTTAAATATTTATTTGTTCAATATTTTCTAGGATAAAAACCTGTTAAATTTAAGATAAACATAGTTAACATAAATATTAACATATCAAATATTAGATCTAAAGATGTTATACTAAATAAACCACCAAATAAACCTACACCTGAATTTAAATAAGAAATAAAAAGATTATTGTAACAAAATAATATACAATATAATTGTATAATTATTCCTATTCTAGAATAATATATAGATATATCTCTTCTTAAACTAAGAGAATTAGATAATAATAATAAAAAAATAGAAGTTAATAACATTATTTTTTGTTTATAGTTGAAAATATACCAAATAATAATAATAATAAAATATTATTATCAATATTTAAATATAATAAGAAAACATAGAAAATTAAACCAATTAAAATATATAAAGCATAAGATGTAATAACACCAGTACTTAAACTACCTATATTTTTACTTAAATTTAATAAACCTTTTTCTAAGCCATAAGGACCTAATAATTCTACAGAACCTTTATCTAAAACTTTAGTAGTTTGACCACCTAATTTTAAGACAAAATTAGTAATATAATTATTATAAAAGAATTCAATTAAAAATCTTTGATTAAATAAACTAAAAATATTATAACCTAAATTAGTAAATTTAAATTTAATTAATAAATTACCAAAAAATTCTGAAAACATTATACCAATAATACTTAAAGTAATAGTAAAAAATAAAGGTAATAATTTAAATAAAGTTGGAACTGCAAATTCTGTATCTAACATAATTTCATGAGAAGGATGTATAAAAATACTATTATCTATAAAAAAACTTGTACCTAAACCTATAAATACATCTTTAGTTAAATAACCAAAGAATATAGAAAAAATAGCTAAAATAATTAAAGGTAAATTAATAAAAATATTACCTTGATCTACATTTTTATAATTATTTAAAGGTCCATTAGGATTAGTTAAAAATGTTAAATATAAAACTTTTACAGAATATAATGTAGTAAACATAGCACCAATTGTAGCTATAAAATATACAATAGTACTTGAAATATAAAATTGACCATATGCAGATTCTAAGATAAAATCTTTAGAATAGAAACCAGACATAAAAGGTATAGCAACTAAACTTAAAGAAGCTATTAACATTATTGAATAAGCTAATGGTAAAAATGGTTTTAATCCACCATATTTTCTAAAATCTTGATTATCTGATACAGAATGTATAACTGCTCCTGCTCCTAAAAATAATAAAGCTTTATAAAAAGCATGGTTAACTAAATGAAATAATGCTAAATTATATGATGATAATCCTATAGCTATTACCATCATACCTAATTGACTCATTGTAGAATAAGCGATAACTTTTTTAATATCTTGTTGAAATAATCCTATAATAGAACTAAATATAGTTGTTATAGCACCTAATCATAAACAAAGTATTAAAACAGTTGAACTATATTCTATTAATGGAGATGATCTCATTAATAAATATACACCTGCTGTAACCATTGTAGCTGCATGTATTAAAGCAGATACAGGTGTAGGACCTTCCATAGCTTGAGGTAATCAAACATGTAGACCTATTTGTGAACTTTTTGCCATAGCACCAATTAATAAACATATACCTATTAATGTTATAACATCTTGATTAAAGTATGGAGCTAATGAAAAAACAGTTGAATAATCTAAATTACCAAAAGATCATATTATTATGAACATACCTATAGTTAAGAAACAATCACCTACTCTATTAGTTAAAAAAGCTGAGATTGAACTTTGATTAGCTGCTATTCTAGTAAATCAGAAATTAACTAATAAATATGAACAAACTCCTACACCTTCTCAACCTAAGAACATTAATAAATAATTATTAGCTGTTACAAGTATTATCATCATAAAAGTAAATAAACTTAAATAACTAAAAAATCTTTGATTATGTGGATCATGACTCATATAACCTATAGAGTATATATGTACTAAACTAGATACTATTAAAACAGGTATTAACATACTTACTGTTAAACTATCAAAATAAAAACCTCATAATATATTTATTGATTCTGAATCTATTCATCTAAATAAATTTATTTCTAAAGGTATATTATTATAACCTACTTCAAAAAAAGTTAAAATAGCTAACATTGTTGTTATGATAATAAAACTTGATGTTATTAATTGTGCTCCTTGTACACCTATTTTTCTACCAAAAAATCCTGATATAATTGAACCTAATAAAGGTAAGAAAATAATAACTAAATACATTATTTATATTCTATTGCTATACTTCCTCTTAATCTATAAAAAGCTACTAATATACCTAATCCTATAGCAGATTCAGCACCTGCTATTGTTATTATATATATAGCAAAAGTTTGACCTAATATATCGTCAAAATTAAGTGAACTTATTAATATTAAAAAAGTAACAGACAATAACATTATTTCTATTGAAATAAGCATTAGAATTATATTTTTTCTATTTAAAACAAAACCTAAAATCCCTATTAAAAATAATATTAATGATAAATTCATTAAACTTTACGATTAAGATTATTATATATACTTATTTATTATTATTAATTAATTAATCACCTAATTGATCTCTTAATCATAATAAAAATTTTTTTAAACTTACTGATTGTATTACTATAGGCATTGAGCTATGTAATATACCACATATTTCTGAACATTGTCCAAAATAAGTACCTTGTCTGTTTAAATATACTGATGATTGATTTAATCTACCTGGATATGCATCACATTTTATTCCTAATGATGGACAAGCAAATGAATGTATAACATCAGCAGCTGATATTACAAATCTAGTATGTGTTAATTCAGGTATTATTACTCTATTATCAACTTCTAACATTCTTAATGTACCTTCTTCTAAATCTGATTCTGGTACTATATATGAATCAAATTCTACAAATTCACCATCTGCATTTGTAAAATCTGGATATTGATAACTTCAATATCATTGGTGACCTTCTCCGTATATTACTAATGATGGATCCATTACTTCATCCATTAAATATAATAATTTAAATGATGGAAATGCTATTAATATTAATATAACAGCTGGTGTTATTGTTCATATTAATTCTATTAATGTACCATGATTCATATATTTATGTGATATTGGTGATTTTGTATTTACAAAACTTTTTATAATAGTAATCATCATTCATGTTACAGAAAATAATATGATAGTTAAATAAAACATAATATTATTATGTAATTCTTCTATACCTTCCATTTGAGGTGTAGCACTATCTTGAAAAAATAAACCCCAAGGTGTTGGAGCATCAAGGTTTATAGTATTGTGATTAATACTTAAACTTAATGATTGAATTCAAATAAATAAATTTCTTATCATATTTATATATATATATATATTTCTTTATAACAATAGTAAATAAAAAAAAAAAGTATCAATATACCTAAAAAAAAAAATATATACATTTTTTTTTTAATTATTAAAATAATCTGAATTTTATTTTAACTTATAGTTATTTAGGCTACGTATAATAATAAGAAAGCCATCATTAATGCGAATACGCAAATTAATTAATAAAAAATTAATAATTTTATTACTATTTCTAATAAAACATTTAACTTTTTTGTTGTTTTAGACTATGTCTTCATTTATAAATGTAGGATTTATAAAATTTTTGTTTACACTACTCATTTTTAGTCGTTGAACGTTATTAGTATAATATAATTTATACTAATATTCGCTGCAAATTTATCTTTAAGATATTTCTTGCAATTAACCCTATAACAGATCTATTCGCTTAAACCTGTAGCTTCTGAGAAAGCAAAACCTAAGATAGCATATGAGAATAATTGACCTCTAAGTGAAGGGTTTCTAGCAACACCTAAAATTAAAGCACCAAAAACAACACCTATTCCAACACCTGCTCCTATTAAACCTGTTGTAGCTAATCCTGTACCGATTATTTTAGCTGCTTGTATCATTTTATATTATTATAAATTATATTACTAAGGAAACCTTTATCCAAATAAATAATTACTATATAGTAAAAGTATTAAACTTAAAAGCCCTCAAGATGAATCGAACATCTATACAAATATTAACAGTATTTTGCTCTACCGTTGAGCTATAAGAGCTGAAATTCTTATCCTAGATTCGAACTAGGATCAAAATATTAGAAGTATTTTGCTCTACCATTGAGCTAATAAGAATAAGCAACATGTATAAGATTTGAACTTATATCATCGTGGCCGTAACACGGTATTCTAACCCTTAAACTAACATGTTGCTTAGAATATATAATTATTAATGTTTATATTAAACTAAAATATTTAAATAATATTTTAATAAATTATATTAAAAAAACTTAAGATTGCACAGGTAAACTTACAAATGCATGTGGTTTTGGTGGACTATTTAAACATCATTCTAAAGAACTATTATTTCTAGTAAATAATGTTTGGAATAAATCACTGAAATATTGAGGAGTTAATCAAGGATATCTTGAAACAGGTGAACCTTGAGTTAATTGTAAGTATAAGATATTTAAGAAATATCATGTAGCAACAACACTTACAATAGAACCGAAACTACTAATTAAATTTCAACCAGCAAAAGCATCAGGATAATCACCTATACGTCTAGGCATACCTTGTAAACCTAAGAAATGTTGTGGGAAGAATGTTAAATTAACACCTACAAATAATATTCAGAAATGTACTTTACCAGCAAATAAATCATAAGATAAACCTAATAATTTAGGTATTCAGAAATATCAACCACTAAATAAAGCAAAAACAGCTCCCATAGAAAGTACATAATGGAAATGAGCAACAACATAATAAGTATCATGGAAAGCAATATCAAGTGAAGCATTAGCTAAAACAACACCACTTAAACCTCCAATTGTAAACATAACTACAAAACCTAAAGCAAATAACATAGCAGGTGTTAAATTTAAAGAACCACCATAACAAGTAGCTAATCAACTAAATATTTTTATACCTGTAGGTACAGCAATAATTAATGTAGCAGCTGTAAAGTAAGCTCTAGTATCAACATCTAAACCAACAGTATACATATGATGACTTCAAACAACAAAACCTAATATACCTATAGACATCATAGCATATACCATACCTAGATAACCAAATACATTTTTACTTGAATTTGCAGAAATTACAGTACTAATAATACCAAAACCAGGTACAATTAAAATATAAACTTCTGGATGACCGAAAAATCAGAATAAATGTTGGTATAAAATAGGATCACCACCACCAGCTAATTCAAAGAAAGATGTATTAAAATTTCTATCTGTTAATAACATTGTTATTGCACCAGCTAATACAGGTAATGATAATAATAATAAAACAGCTGTTATTAATACGGCTCAACCAAATAAAGCTAATTTATGTAAACGAATACCTGGACTTCTCATATTAATTATTGTTGTAATAAAATTCATAGCACCTAAAAGTGAACTTATACCACTTAAATGTAAACCAAAAATAGCTAAATCTACACTAGGACCACTATGACTTTGTATACTTGCTAATGGAGGGTACAATGTTCAACCTGTACCTGCACCATTTTCTATAATAGAAGCAAATACAAATAATAATAAACTAGGTATTAATAATCAAAAACTTATATTATTTAATCTAGGAAATGCCATATCTGGACCACCTACTAATAATGGTAATAAAAAATTACCAAAACCACCTATTAAAGCTGGCATAACCATAAAGAATATCATTAAAATAGCATGAGCTGTAATAATACTATTATATAATTGATTATCAGCTATATATTGTACACCTGGAGCTGATAACTCCAATCTAATTAAAACTGAGAAAGCTGTACCAACCAAACCTGAAAATAATGCAAACATAAGATATAATGTTCCAATATCCTTAGCATTTGTTGATAAAAATCATCTTTCTTTTCACATTGTTATATTAAATATCTGCTGAATCACTTGATTAGATTTTTATACTGCTATTTAGCATATTTTATTTAAAGTCTATTTAATATATAAGACAAAAGGGTGGATACCTTGATTCGAACAAGGATATACTATGCCACATACAGCTGTTCTACCATTGAACTATATCCACCTTAATTAAAAAAAAATTTTTTTTTTAACTAAAATAAATAGCCTGAGGAGAAAATCGAATTCTCATTCTTAATTCATGAAATTATTGTTCTACCATTAAACTACTCGGGCTAATTTAATTATTCATAATTTTAATACATAATTTTTAAAAATAATAATTTTATTATTTTACATTATTATATAATTATGTTGGAGCGATTCGAACACTCATAGCTAAATACCAAAAATTTATGACTTACCTCTTAGTCAACAACATAAAATATTAATATATTATTAATCTAAATTAATAGAGGTAATCTAATAATTGATTAATTCAAATAAATTCAATTAATATTTATAAGTTTAGACCTATGGATAATAAGACTTGAACTTATAAAGCTTCCGCCACCATGATCTAAACACAGCCTGGTTACCAATTTCAGCATATCCATAAAAATAGTTGCTCGAAATAAGACTTGAACTTATAACCTAAACATCTTCAGTGTTCCGCTCTACCAATTGAGCTTTTCGAGCTAAATTTTTGGAGTTATCAGGAATTGAACCTGAATAAAGGACTTGCAAAGTCCTCGTTTTACCAATTAAACCATAACCCCAAATATCCGAGGAGGGATTCGAACCCACACGAGTATATCAATAAAACTTAAGATTATCCTGTCTACCAATTTCAGCACTCGGATTAAGACTAAAATGATTCGAACATTTATAAAAACTATTATGAGCAGTTGGCTTTACCATTAAGCTATAGCCTTAGTATACGGATTTAGGATTCGAACCTAAATAAATTGATCATGAGTCAAATATGTTACCATTACATTAATCCGTAAAATTAGTTTTAATATAACATTAAACCTATATTAAATTTGTAATTTATAGGTTTTTAACATAATATTTAAAATCTAATATTTCCTATTAAATTATGTATATTTTTAAAAGAAAAAGCTTTTCTAGGTAATCGTTCTTGGAATTGTACAGTTCCATGATATGTATGATAGTCTAAATGATTATATAGACTATCTCTATAATCAATATCTAAATTATTTAAAAAGTGATTCATTGTATTAATCTGACCCCTTCAAGCTTGAGGTCCTTGACTTATTATATAACCTGATTTTCTAATATCAAATAAAAAAGCATTTATATCTTTAATTAAAAATAAAGTACCGTTAATTAAATCAATATCATCATCAATTTTACAATAAGGATATATATCTGTAAAACTTTTTAATTCTAGTTTTTGATAATTCTTTTTAACTATATTATTAAATACTTCAATTAATTCATCATTATTTAAAGCTATTGTACTTTTTTTTACTAGATCTAAATAAAAAAAGTTTTCATACTCTTTATTAGATTTTATATATTTTAATTCTTCATATAAATACACATTAAAAGAATTTATATATTTAAAAATTTCTTTTACATGATCATGTATATTTAAACTATCATCTATAATACATAAAAAATCTCCAGATTCTCTAAATGTTAAACTTTTAATAAAATTATCTCTAACAATAAAAAACATTATTAAACTATCTATAAATTCTTTTGGGTAAAATATATAATTATATATTAGTATATTAGTATCTTTTTTTAAAAATCTAATATTTATTAAAAAAACACCTGGTTTTTGTAAATTCATTTCTACATTATCTTTATATAAACCTAAATGAGTTAAATATAATTTTTCATATAATAACCCGTTAATAAAACATTTATCTCTTCAAAGATTAAACATGGCATATTTTTTTTTTTCAATTTAAAATACTAGATAAAGTTCTAGATAAACTATGATTAAAAAATATAATAATTCAAAATAATAAAAATAATAAAAACACTAAATAATATAATTTATTTTTATTTATTATTAAAATAATAAACAATTTCTGAGATATAGTTAATATTATTAAATATATATAAAGTAATACAAAAATTAATTATAGATGTAATAAATAAAATTAGTGTTATAATTAATATTCATATTGTATTTATATTATGTAAATTATTTATAATTTTTAAAAAATAATTATAAAAATTATTACCAAAAATATTCTTAATATATAAAAAATTTCATTTATATATAACAAATTTAAAAATAAATAAAATAAATAAATTAAAAATCAAGTATATAATAATAATTTGTAAACCTAAATTAGAGTAAAATAAATCCATAACGTTATTAAAATTATTATCATCAATCATACTTGAACCTGAAGTAAAAGGACCTCCAGATGAAGATGTATCTTGATTAGAAGAACTAGCATCTTGATTAGAAGAACTAGCATTTTGATTATTTGAATTTATTTTATTTTGAGTTAAAGAATTTATAGCATTAACAGCTACAGTTGTTAAACCTCCTACAGCTCCAGCTGCTACAACTGTTCCTATTTTTACACCTACTGGTAAAGCAGAACCTTTAATTAAATTAACTCCAGCATTCATACCTGCACCAACAGCAGCACCAATACCTACGTTAGCTAAAGCTTGACTAGGTACACTAATATTAGGATTATTTATATTAATATTATTATCTTTAACATCAGCTTTCACAAGATGTTTTTCTCAATCTTTATCACTACTTTCTAATAAAATAACATCAAAATTACTAAAATATAATACGATTAAAATTAGTAAAATTAATAAAATAAGTAATGGTATATATCTATCAATACTTCTAATTAAATTAGATTGTAATAACATAAAAACAAAAATACCAATTGAAAAAATAATAATTAAATTTAAATTCATGATTAAACTAAAAAAAAACTAAAAAATACACAATACTAGATAAAGTTCTAGTTAAACTAATTAATTATTATTTATAGATAAATCTTTAAAAATTATAGTATTTAATATAGAATTTTTACTAAATATTAAAAATTTTTGAATATTTTATATTTTTACTTTTATCTTTAAATATTTCTTTCTCAGCCTCACCAATTTTAAATTCATAATTTAAACCTTTTAATTTTAATATATTATATGTAGGATTTAAATTATTAATATAATATTCTTCTTTTCTAATAAGTTCAATTAGTTTACAATATTCTAATATATCCAATTTAAATTTAGAATTATTATATTTTAATACTAGATTATGTATAATATTAATTTCTTTTAATTGATTATTTTTTAAAGAATCACTAAAAAAATAACCATTAAATTTATCTGAAAGATTAATAGCACTACCTATATAAAATTCATAAGTAATTAAATTAGTTAACATATAAATACCTGTTTTTCCTTTATTATCTCTTAAAATATCTTCTTTAAATAAATTTATATTAGGATAAGAAATAACGGGAACTTTTTTAAAGAATTTACTATCAATAAAATTTGTACAATTTATAAAAGGATTAAACATATTATTGATTAATATTCATAGATACACAATATAATATTATATAAAAATTAAATTTAGTTTTATTAACCTAAATTTAAAAACAGCCCAATAAAAAATTAAGTTATAAAAACTTAATAAGAAATAGGTGATTTGAACACCTGACCCTTCGTGTGTAAAACGATAGCTCTACCACTGAGCTAATTTCTTGCAACCCAAGAGAGACTTGAACTCTCGCACTAACAGTGAAAATGTTATGTCTTAACCAACTTGACCATTGGGTCAGCCCAGTGCAAGTATCGCACTTACTTAAACCGATTACAAAACGGTTGCATTACTTTTATGCTAACCGGGCTAAATTTATATATATAACATTTATATATATAAATTAAAATTTATATAAGTATTATATAAATTTTAATATATGTGTTATATTAAGTATAATAATAAATTAGTACTTTATGTCTAAAAAAAATTAAATTTATTACAACTAAAGCCTATTACGTAATATTATATTACGTATATAAAAGAGTATAATATAATAAGCTTCGCGCTTAAATGCTTTCAGCACTTATCTATAATTGACTTAGCTTTCCTGCCATGCTTAATAAGCAATCATATACACAATATCATTCCTGAATAAGGTGTATATTCATAATTTTTACTTTAGTGATAGTAAATTAGTTATAAACAATATTAAACAACAGGTAAACCATAGGTCAACATTCCCAACTCCTTTCGTACGAAGGGACTATTTATCTTTTACTCTGTATCCCTCTAGAAGATAAAAACCATACTGTCTCACGACGTATTAAACCCAGCTCATGTAACTCTTTAATCGACGAACAGTCGAACCCTTCATGATTTCTACATTCATGTGGATGAGTTAAGCCGACATCGAGGTGCCAAACCGCGCACTCAATTTGTACTCTCTTGCGCAAATTAGCCTGTTCAATTATGTTATCATAAAAGTTTTTAATCTTTTATTTCCTTTTCTTTCAAAAAGGTTCAGACTATTTCTTCATCTTTATATTTTTTTTTTTTATTATTATTTACCTCCTACTCAACCTTTTATACCATATGATCCTATACGTGTTGTTGAATTTAATTTAGTATATTCTAAATTTGGTCTAAAATTACCTCTTATCAATGCTGATGATTCAAAATTTTCTGATGATTTAATATTTATTAAACTTCCTTTATATTTTAATTTAGATAAAGATCTTGATGCAGTAAAACGTTTAGTTAATCTACCACTTGCTTCTAATCTTACACCTGAAACTCTTTTATATTTAATATTATCTAATATTATACCTTTTAAATATTTTGAATTATCTATAACATTTCTATTTTCTATTACTTTTACTTTTTTTATAGAACTTGATAATGATTCTAATACTTTACTTTTTATTGCACTTAATTTTAATAATAAAACTTTAGTAAAGATATCACTATTTAAATAATGGTATTTAAGGTTTATAAAATTAAGTTGTATATTTTTTTTATATGTTTTTTTTATTAAATTTGTTAAATTACGTAAATAATAACTATTAAATTTAGATTTATTAATAAAAATTAATATAATTAAATAAAGATTTATAAATTCTTTTTCTAATGATTTTTCTAAAAAGTCTTTACATACATTTAATTTTATATTATTTAATTTATTTTTATCTTCTATAGTTTTTAATAATAAATTTTTTAATTCTGATTCTCTTTTAATTATTTTTAAACTTAATTTTTTTATTAGTCTTAAGTTTTTTTTTATTAAAAAATTTTTTTGTTTTAAAAAATTAGAATATCTTTTTAATATAGAATTATAAGTTATTAATTGTCCATTATAAAAATAAATTGTTATATTAATTAAATCATTTGTATGTTTAAATTGTCCAAGACTTATTAATATTTTATTTTTAGATATATTTACATTTTTTTTAAATGCATTACTACTTCTTATTTTTTCTTCTAACTTAAAATTATATAAATTAAAATAACCATCAATTAATTTATTTATTAATTTATTTGCTTCAATAATATTATTTAAACTATTTTTATTAAAAGTATAAATACTATTTTTTCAATCTCTTACAATAGGTATAAATTTATTAGGTCATAATACTTTATGCTTAGAATTTAATGATATATTCTTATATGAATGTTTTATTTTAGATTTTATTATATTTAACATAAATTTTTAATTTGTTATCAATTAAATAATAACACAGTTTAATAATAATTAAAACTATTTCATTAATATTATATTAATAATTATAAAGAAAAAAAAAAATAAATTTATAAAGATGTTGGGTACTTAAAAAAGGATTATTATTAGCATTATTCACCTTTTAGTCGTTGAACGTATTTATTTATATATAAAGCTTAAATAAATTTCGCTTCAAATAAACTTAATAATGATTAGACAAATTAAGTTATTTTTGAAATTAACCCAAATTATTACCAATATTTTAAAATATTGGAGGACTAACAAATAATCCCTAGCGTAACTTTTTCATAAATCCAAGACCTTTCCTTTATGAATCTTGTGATCATATGCCCCGCTTACGCGACTGATAGACTTGTAAGTCAAACAGTAAAGCAAGATTAAGCCATTAAACTTTTAAAGTAAAAAAAACATCATAATAATAAGTAAAATTTCTCTATTAATATGACTAAATAATAATATAGTTATATTATTATTTAATTTACATCTATTTACCATATAGTTAAAATCTTACTTAAAAAAAATTAATAATAACTAACTTAATATAAACAATAACTGGATAATTAATAATAATTAATTACAAATTAAATAAAAAATTCAAGAAATAAAAATATTTAATGAATTTTTGTAAATAAAAATCTACAAAATTACAATATGAACTTTGGATATACCCAGGTACTTTTTATGGGATCTGTGCCCCGCATAAACTGCCTTCCTACCATAAAGAATATAATAGAACAAATAAAGGTGTTTCAATTTCATAACTATTACCTTATACACTGGAAATTATCAAATTATATCATAGTAGGTAACAGTAAAGCTGCAAAGGGTCTTCTTGTCTATCTAGAGGTAAGCAGCATCTGCACTGCTAATTCAATTTCACTGAGCCAATCATCGAGACAGCTGTTGTATCGTTAAGTCATTCATGCAAAGACCGCATTTAACGGCCAAGGTATTCCGCTACCTTAGGACCCTTATAGATAAGGCCGCCATTAATCGGGGTGTTCATCAAAACCTAATTAAATAATTAAGTAAATCTGTTACCCTACCGACATCGGGCAGACATCACACTCAATACTTAGATTTCTATCTTGGCAGAGTGCTTTGTTTTAATTAAACAGTCGTACAACACTATTTTATGATTCCTTTTACTATTTGATACTTATGTATCTATAATAATGGTCCTCCTTATCCCGAAGTTACGGTAGTTAATTTGCCGAGTTCCTTAATGATTGTTCACTCAAACGCCTTTGTATACTCTACTTGCTTACTTGCGATAGTATTTAGGTACGGTTTATAATTATTTTTTTTTTAGATTTTTGTTACAATTTCCTGAACCTTTATCACTAAATAAAGATTTTGTTTACAAAAAATAATTATTATTATCATCATATAGACCCTTTGGGGTATATACTTAGATACCGAAATTTAAAATAAACCATAAGCTTAAGGCGAGGAAAATAAAATTTTCCTTTTTCGTTACTCATGTCAGCATTCTCTCTTGGATTATCTATTATTTTTTTAACTTAAAAAAGATAAAATCTAAGATTTATCCAATGTTCCGCTACCCCGTATAATTATACGTACAAGGTTTCGGTATATTATTTAGATCCGTTATATTTTCGGTATTAATATCTAAAATATTTAATCAGTGCTCTGTTACGAGATCTTCAAAAAATGGCAGCTTCTAAGCCTATTTCCTGATTGTATTTGATAATAACATCCTTAATTTCACTCAATAATAATTTTGGAACCTTATTACTCTTGTTCTGGGCTGTTTCCCTTTAGACATACAACCTTATCGCACTATGTCTGATTATTCAACATTCATCTTTGCCATTCCGAGTGCAAATACTCTCCGATAAAATCTACACGATCCCCCGATATATACAAAAATAAATTTTTGCCAGAGATCACAGTTCTGTACCTGCTAAGATGTTAGTTAAATTACCTACTTAAATAGGTTTCGCGGAAAACCAGCTATACTAGTCAGTTTTATCTTTCACCAACTTACCACAGTTCATCGAATATCTTTACAACGATAACTCGTTCGGGCTTCATTACCCTGACCATGGTAAGATCACTAGCTTTCGGGTCTATGTTTAGAAACTATATTATTTTTTCATAATTGGTTTAACTGGGCAATATTTTATTGCTCGCTTCTAAACATAACTTGCTGACCCATTATGCAAAAGGTACACTCTTTTTTTCGAGCTGCTTATAAAACTACTAATTCAAATTTTCCCTCACGGTACTTTTTCACTATCGCTTATATATTATATTTAGCTTTAGAGGAAGGTTCCCCTTTTTTCAAACAAATTTTTTTCGTTTTACTTATAAGCTTATTTATTAAAAGAATTTTTAATAAAATCTCGTTTGATTTCTTTTCCTAAAGTTACTAAGATACTTCAGTTCACTTTGTTTATTTAATTAATTTATCTTAGATTTTAGATTTATAACTATCTATCTTTAATATATAGCTAATTATCCTTAATAGTTTCTTTACATACTTTATATATCTTACATATTTTTATTATTTATCAAGTTATTATGAATCGAACATAACTAATCCTCAACCCAAATGAGGTGCCTACCCAGCCGGCTCTAACCTGTTTTTTCAGAGAATATCCGATTTGAACGGATGTGATTTTTTTAAACCAAATAAGTCTCAAGCTTACCACCTTAAACCACTCAGTCAATTCTCTTTTATTCAAGAGCACTCAGATTTGAACTGAGAAGGTGGAGGTTGAAGCTCCATATTTTACCCTTAAATTATACTCTTATTGATTCCTTAGCGAATTGAACGCTAATCCTACTCTTATCAAAAGTATACTTTAACCTATTAAGTTAAGGAATCTTACGGAAAAGAGATGATTCGAACATCTAAGTGTAACTACACAATATTTAGCAAATATCTCGCCTTGCCTATAGCAACTTTTCCTTTTACGGGTTAAATCGGCTACGATCCGATATCTATTTTCTCGACAAGAAAATCCTTTGCCAATTAAGTTACTAACCCTTTTTTTATGGCTAGTTGAAGTTGAATCAACACATTTCACATGGTACGCGAATAGTCTACCGTTAACCTATAGCCATTTTTAAGACTTACAGGATTCGAACCCGTACTATAATGATTAAAAGTCATATGTTCTACCATTGAACTAAAGTCTCAAAAGTTTATTATCCCTTTATAAACTATTTATTGATTTACGTGAAACATATAATCTTACTATTCAAGGTAAAATATATTTACTAAATACAAAGAATATAAAACTTAATGATATTAATGTAAAAACTACTTGATTAAAGAAAAAAAATGGTATTAATTGTGGCATATCTTTATTTACTTTTTTTTTTACAAATTAAAGTTAAAATGAAATTATATTAAAAGTAATTGTTAAAATAAATTTAATAACCTCAGAAGTATATACATACATATAATATTAATCATACAACATCAACAAAATGTCAGTATAATATACCTGATTCGTATCCTAAATGATGATGATCTGTTAAGTGATAACCTAATAAACGTCATAAACCTACACTTAAGAAAGCTGTTCCTATAAGAACGTGGAATCCATGGAAACCAGTACTAAAATAAAAACAAGAACCATATACACCATCTGATATTGTAAATGATGATACTGAATACTCTATTCCTTGGAATATTGTAAATACAATAGCTAATAATATTGTAGCTACTAAACCATATAGAGCACCTTTTCTATTACCTTGAATTAATGAATGATGACTATATGTTACTGTTACACCTGATGATAACAAGATTATAGTATTTAATAAAGGTAATTCAAAAGGATCTATAGCATTTATACCTAAAGGAGGTCATTGTGCTCCTAATTCTACATTAGGTGATAATGAACTATGGAAGAATGTTCAAAATATTGCTAAGAAAAATAATGCTTCTGATGCAATAAATAAACCAACACCTAAATTTAAACCTCTTTGTACAGCATTAGTATGATTACCTAAATATGTACCTTCAGATATTATATCTCTGAATCATAATGTCATACATCAAACTAAATTAATAAATGCTATAAATAATATTATATACATATTACTAAATCCATGCATAGTTAATACTCCTGATGTTGTTAATATAAATAATGATAAACTATTATAAAAAGGTCATGGTGAAGGTGATACTAAATGATAAGGATGACTTTGAAAATTAGTTCTTTGATCTAAAGACAT